ATTATGGAGTGCTTAGCAATTAAATTATATGGKGATTATATATATTTAATCACCATATAAAAGATAAATTTGTGGTTTTTGTATAAGTAACCTATCTGTAATTGTATACTAATCTTGTTTTTGGGGTTTGGCAAGATTTTCGATTGTCTACATATGATAGGGGGGTAAGGGGGGTTTGTCAACAGAAACTAGTTGTATTTATCTATCACGTGTGTACGTGTACGTGTACGTGTACGTGTACGTGTACGTGTACGTGTACGTGTACGTGTACGTGTACGTGTACGTGTACGTGTACGTGTACGTGTACGTGTACGTGTACGTGTACGTGTACGTGTACGTGTACGTGTACGTGTACGTGTACGTGTACGTGTACGTGTACGTGTACGTGTACGTGTACGTGTACGTGTACGTGTACGTGTACGTGTACGTGTACGTGTACGTGTACGTGTACGTGTACGTGTACGTGTACGTGTACGTGTACGTGTACGTGTACGTGTACGTGTACGTGTACGTGTACGTGTACGTGTACGTGTACGTGTACGTGTACGTGTACGTGTACGTGTACGTGTACGTGTACGTGTACGTGCGTGAACGTGTATACGGGCCCGGGGGGATACTACAAATATAATTATGAGTATGTCCTGCAAGCATTAATTAAATTAACTCTGTTTCAGCTATGATGTTACGTTCAAATTCTGAATTAAAAGCTCAGCTACAATTGAATTGACTGTGTTAAGGCCTTTGACGGCCATAGGTGAGTCACAGCATCCCCAAAATATAAAAAATACCAAAGGCATGACACCACAGTTATGTGTCGGCATGGGCTGATTAGTAATTAATCCATCGAGATGTCTTATTTAAGAGGAAAGAGTGGGCGATTTTAGGTGAGATGGTCCTGAAGAAAGAACCAGATGTCTTTTAAAATGCAGGTCTAGAAACCCCCAAGTTAAATGGGCCCGGGGCGAGAAGAGGTATACTGTTTACAAGGGTTGCTGGTTTCACGTGAGTTGGTGAATCAGGAAATAACCCATTGGAGGTGATAAGCATGGACTAGATAAATGATTTGACTTAATGGTGTATGTCCGATTAAGGATATTTATGTCTTACATCAAGCATTAACTAATCTGTTTAGATTAATATTCGTGCATTAAGATATTATTATGTACTAATAACATATTATGTCAATATTACATTAATTAATATTTACATGCTTATAAGCATGTACTAAATTAATTAATGTTGATTATACATATTATGTAATTATATAATTACATAATATATACATGCTTATAAGCATGTACTAAATTAATTAATGTTGATTATACATATTATGTAATTATATAATTACATAATATATACATGCTTATAAGCATGTACTAAATTAATTAATGTTGATTATACATATTATGTAATTATATAATTACATAATATATACATGCTTATAAGCATGTACTAAACTAATCAATTGTTAACTATACATATTATGTAATGACATAAATACATAATATGTATTTGTACAAAAATGAATTTTATATTGTTATGTAAATTGTTAAGTAATGTTTGTTGGGTTTTTTTATAGTATAATTAAACCACCTTATAATACGAATATTCAAGGAGTAGTTAAATAAGAATACCAGCTTTGGGTGTTGGAGGTAAGGCTATAGCTTTCTCCTTGAAAGTCTAAGGGGGCTATTTACCCCATTTTCGGTTTACAAGACCGAGGTATTATAGTTGTACTACGAAGACATTTTCAATTTATTATATAATTTTCTAGTAATCCTGCAATTGGTAGAAGGCATAGGATAATTGTAAAGTATAGAATAGATGCTAGTTGTCCAATAATAATATAGGGGTGTTCAACTGGTTGGCCTCCGATTCATGTAAGTGTTAAAAGGTCTGCTGTTAGGAGTCAGAATATACATTGACTAATGGGTCGAAATATTATACTTCGTTGTTTTGCTGTATGTAGAAGAGGTATTAAAATTAGGATAAGGATTGATAAAACTAGGGCTACTACTCCTCCTAATTTGTTTGGGATTGAGCGTAAAATTGCGTATGCAAATAGGAAGTATCATTCAGGTTTAATATGTGGTGGGGTATTTAAAGGGTTAGCTGGTGTAAAATTATCGGGGTCTCCTAGAAGATCTGGGTAAAATAGGGTTAGGGTTAAAAGAATTAATAGTAAGAATAAAACACCAAAGATATCTTTAATTGTATAATAAGGGTGGAAAGGAATTTTGTCACTATCTGAGTTTAGTCCTGATGGGTTATTGGATCCTGATTCGTGAAGAAATAGTAAGTGAACTCCTGCTAATGCTGTGATAATAAATGGTAGGATGAAATGGAAAGCAAAAAATCGGGTAAGTGTAGCTTTGTCTACTGAAAACCCCCCTCAGATTCATTGAACTAGGTCGGTTCCGATATAGGGGATAGCTGATAGAAGGTTTGTAATGACTGTGGCACCTCAGAATGATATTTGTCCTCAAGGAAGAACATAACCTATGAATGCTGTCGCTATTACTGTAAATAGAAGGATGATTCCAATGTTTCATGTTTCAACCATCATATAAGATCCATAGTATAGCCCTCGACCTACATGAATAAATAAACAGATAAAGAATATGGAGGCTCCGTTTGCGTGTAAGCTACGGATTAGTCAGCCGTAGTTCACGTCTCGGCAAATATGTGTTACTGATGAAAATGCTATTATTGTATCAGATGAATAGTGTATAGCTAGGAATAATCCTGTAATGATTTGAATTACAAGGCATAGGCCTAGTAGTGAGCCGAAATTTCATCATGATGAGATATTTGATGGGGTTGGTAGGTCAATAAAAGTGTTGTTGATGATTTTAATTAACGGGTGGGTTTTTCGTATGTTAGTCATTATTCTTATAGTTGAATTACAACAATGGTTTTTCATATCATAAGTCATGGTTAAAGTCCATGTGAGAATTATGATAACTTATTTTACATTAACACTTAGTGGTTTATTTGTGGTTGGGTTTGCTGTTTTTGCTTCTAAACCATCCCCTATTTTTGGGGGGGTGGGCTTAATTATTAGTGGTGGGGTTGGGTGTGGAATTGTTTTAAATTATGGTGGGTCTTTTTTAGGTATGTTAGTTTTTTTGATTTATTTAGGTGGGATATTAGTAGTATTTGGCTATACTACTGCTATGGCTATAGAAGAATATCCTGAAATGTGACTAACAAATAAAGTTGTATTATTAGGGTTATTTGTTGGATTATTATGTGAGTTATTGCTAGTTAGTTATATAATGATTAGTAATTTAGATAATTTAGAGTTAATTGTAAGTTTAGATGGTGAGGGAGAATGGGTTATTTATGAAGAAGGGGATTACGAGTTTTATGGTGAAGAAATGGCCGGGGCAGCAGCTTTTTACACATATGGTTATTGATTAATAATGCTTTCAGGATGATCTCTTGTGTTTTGTGTAGTTTTAATTGTTGAGGTTCTTCGAAGAATTAATTGCTTAGAGGTAGAATAATAGCTAGTGAGATTATAATAGAGAATATGAATGTTAGAAAATATAATTTTATTAATCCTTTTTGATTTGAAATTAGTTTAGATATTGTAATTTGGATATTACAGAGATATGAGGGTATAAATAATTCTAATAGGGTTAGGTCAGTTCGTGTTGTGGCTATTTTTTGAGCTAAGTTTAGATTTTTTAGTGGGGGGAAACGGTGAATAATAGTTGGGTAGTACCCTAATGAGTTAGAAAAGGAGAAAACTAATGAGGGTGATGTGTGTTTTAGATTATTAGTTAATGTATTTAATTCTATAGCTAATGTAAATCCTAGAATTGTAACAATTAAGGCAGTTAGTTTTAAATAGTTTGGTATGGTTATTTGAGGGATAGTAACAGGGGTGATACTGCTTGACAGTATAAACCCTGCGAAGATACTCCCTAAGAGTAGTCGTTTAATTGAATTTATTATAGGTGGAATGTTTTCGTTAATTAGGTTTGAGGTAGTGAATCGTGGTTGTCCTATTAGTGAGAAAAAAATGATTCGAGTGCTGTAGACAGCCGTTAGGGAAGTAGCGATAAGAGTTAATGTTAGGGCTCAGGCGTTTGTATACGACGTATTTGCGAATTCGATGATTAGGTCTTTTGAGTAAAAGCCTGTAAGAAATGGAATGCCTGTAAGTGCTAGGCTGCCGATTATTAAAGATGATGAGGTGAATGGTAGAACTAGTATTAAACCACCTATTTTTCGAATATCTTGTTCATCATTTAAGTTATGAATAATTGAGCCTGAACATATGAAAAGTATAGCTTTGAAAAATGCGTGTGTACAGATATGTAGGAATGCTAGATGTGGTTGATTAAGTCCAATTGTTACTATTATAAGTCCAAGTTGACTTGAGGTTGAGAAAGCTACGATTTTTTTAATATCATTTTGTGTGATAGCACATAGAGCTGAAAATAGTGTTGTTAATGCCCCTAAGCATAAAATTATTGTTTGTATAGAAGGGTAATTATATATAGTTGAGTGAAATCGGATAAGTAGGAATACACCGGCTACAACTATTGTACTTGAGTGGAGTAATGCTGACACTGGTGTTGGACCTTCTATGGCTGATGGTAATCACGGGTGGAGTCCAAATTGTGCGGATTTACCTATTGCTGCTAATAGAAGTCCTATTAATGGAATAATATCATTAGTAGGAAGTAGAAAGATTTGTTGTATTTCTCATGAATTAAGATTAATTGCGTATCAAATTATAGCTAAAAGAAAACCAATGTCGCCAATTCGGTTGTATAAGATGGCTTGTAGAGCAGCAGTATTGGCATCTGAACGTCCATGTCATCAACCAATTAGTAAAAATGATATAATGCCTACGCCTTCTCACCCAATAAACAGTTGGAATATGTTATTGGCTGTAACTAAAATTATTATAGTAATTAGGAATATGAGGAGGTATTTTATAAATTTATTAATATTTGGGTCGGAGTGTATATATCATATAGAAAATTCTATAATTGATCATGTTACATATAGAGCTACTGGAATAAATAAAAGTGAAAAATAATCTAGTTTAAAGCTCATATGTAAATTTATGTTGTGAATATTAATTCAGTGTCAATTAATAATAATGGTATCTTCGTTTGATATTAAAAATATTGTTATAGGTAGAATTGAGATAAAGAATGAACTGGCTACAATATTTTTGATGTATTTTGTGTAAGAGTACGAATTTAGAATATAGTTAGTTGGTAAAATTAATGGGAATAAAAGTAACAGTATTGTTAGTGTAAATAATGAGGATATATAGTTAATTACTTTTATTTGGATTTGCACCAAAGTTTTTGGCTCCTAAGACCAATGGATTAGCTTCTATCCTATTAAAGTGGGTGAGATAACCGTATGGTTAAATACGGAGTTATGAATTAGCAGTTCATTGGTTTATCTCGGTAGATAAGAGGATTTAGTCTCTGTTATTAGACTCACAATCTAATGTTTTTTTTAAACTATATCTACAAAATGTTGTTCCGAGAATGATTTTTGGGTTAAGTGATAATAGTATAAGTGGTAGGATGTGTAGTGTTATTAGGGCATGTTCTCGTGTATAGGAAGGATAAATAGAATTTGTATGAGTGGTTATATGTCCACATTGAGTTGTGATTAGTATATAAAGGGTATAGATAGAAGTTAAAAGTATGTTTAAGCCTAATAGGATAATTGATATGTTTGATCATGAGAATATGGATGTAATAATTATTAATTCACCAATTAAGTTGATAGTTGGTGGTAGAGCAAGGTTTGCTAAACTTGCTATAAGTCATCAAAGTATTATTAAAGGTAGAATAGATTGTAGGCCTCGTGCTAAGATTATGGTTCGGCTGTGGGTTCGTTCATAGTTAGTATTTGCCAGACAAAAAAGTATTGATGATGTAAGTCCATGGGCTAATATTAAAGCTGTTGCTCCTATAAAGCTTCAAGGGGTTTGAATTATAATAGCTGTAATAACTAGAGCTATATGGCTTACTGAAGAGTAAGCGATTAATGATTTTAGGTCTGTTTGTCGTAAACAGATAGAGCTTGTTATTACTATACCTCAAAGTGATAATAAAATAAATGGGTATAATAATATTTCTGTTGAGGGTTGAATTATAATTACGATTCGTATTATACCATAGCCTCCTAGTTTTAGTAGGATTGCAGCTAGGATTATTGACCCTGCAATAGGTGCTTCAACATGGGCTTTTGGTAATCAGAGATGTACACCATATAACGGTATTTTGATAAGGAAAGCTAATATACATGCTAGTCACAATAGGGGATTAGTTCATGAAGATATATTTAAACTATTAGGTCAGTAAAGTATAAGTATAAAATTTAATGAGCCTAAATAGTTTTGTAAGTATGTTAATGCCACTAGTAAAGGTAAGGAACCGGTTAATGTATAGAATAAAAAATATGTACCTGCATTTAATCGTTCTGGCTGGTTTCCTCATCGAGTAATAATTATTAGTGTTGGGATTAATGTTGCTTCAAATATAATGAAAAATATAATTATTTCTGTTGCTGAAAATGTTATAATAAGAATGATTTGTAGTAGAATTATTAATGAAATGTATAGTTTTTTGTTGTATTTACTTTCTAATTTTATATGATTTTGGCTTGCAATTAGTATGAGTGGCAATAACCAGGTAGAAAGAATTAACAGAGGCGTGGATAAAGCGTCTGTAAAGAATGTTAAGGAGAGATTTAGGTTTGGTTGGCTATATTGATATAGGAATTTTAAACTGATTATACAAATTAATATGCTGTAAATTGAATTATTAATTCAAATTATTTTGTTTGGAGAGAATCATGTAAGTGGTAATAGTATAAAAGTTGGAATAAGGATTTTTAGCATTGTAAAAGATTAAGATTTTGGACGTAATCTGTTCCGTATGTATTTGAAATTTTTACTAATAGAGATAAACCAATAGCGGCTTCGCAAGCTGCAAATACTAATAGTACTAGTGGGAATATTATTGCTAATGAGTTATTAAAGTTAAGTGTTGAAATGCTTATTAAAATGAAAATTGATAGTATTATACCTTCAAGACATAATAAGGAAGATATGAAATGTGATCGAAATATTAGTAGTCCTGTTGTTGCTATAATGAATGCTAAGATTATATTAATTATTGTTATTTGCATTTGATAATTATGATATTTATTCATAGTCTAATGGGTCGAAACCATTAATTTTATTATTAAACTAATTATCATATTCAACTCATTCTAGGCCTTTATTTAATCATTCGTAGGCTAAACTTGAAGCTAAAAGTAAAATAAGAAATAGGGCTATGAAAATTGCTATATTAAGATTAAAATTTTGGGAAGCTCAAGGTAGTGGTAGAAGTAAGGCAATCTCTAAATCAAATAATAGGAATGTAATTGCTACTAAGAAGAATTTTATTGAGAAAGGTAGACGTGCTGATCCCATAGGATCAAAACCACATTCATAAGGACTAGCTTTTTCTGCGTATAAATTAATTTGTGGTAATCAGAATGCTACTATGATTAAGATGGTAGATAGAAGAAAATTAGTTGTAATAGAAATAATAAAATTAATTACCTTTTCTTGAATATTATCAAGACTAATTGATTGGAAGTCAAGTGTACTGTTTATACTAAAAAGGTAAGATCCTCATCAATAAATAGATACATATAAGAATAGTCAAACTACGTCAACGAAATGTCAGTATCATGCTGCGGCTTCAAAGCCAAAGTGGTGTTTATGAGTGAAGTGATAAAATAGTTGTCGTATGAAACATACTAATAGGAAAGTTGTGCCAATAATGACATGGAAACCATGAAATCCTGTAGCTATAAAGAAAGTTGACCCATAAACTCCGTCTGAAATTGTAAATGGAGCTTCATAATATTCTATGGCTTGAAGAACTGTAAAATAGATACCTAAAGCAATGGTAATTGCTAATGCTTGGATAGTATTATTTCGTTTACCTTCTATTAGACTGTGATGGGCTCATGTAATTGATACGCCTGAGGCTAATAGTACTGATGTATTAAGTAAGGGGACTTCAAGAGGGTTTAGTGGGTTAATTCCTGCTGGGGGTCATACTCCGCCTAATTCAGGAGTAGGGGCTAGACTTGAGTGATAAAATGCTCAGAAAAATCCTGCGAAGAAGAAAACTTCTGAAATAATAAATAAAATTATTCCATATCGGAGACCTTTTTGGACTGCTGGTGTATGATGTCCTTGAAAAGTACTTTCTCGAATGACATCACGTCATCATTGAAAGACTGTTAATAGGTTTGTTAGGATACCTAGGGTTAAAAGGGTAAAAGAGTTAAAGTGGAATCATATGATTAGGCCAGATGTTAATAGAAGTGCTGATAAGGCTCCTGTTAATGGTCAAGGGCTTGGATTTACTATATGATAAGCATGTGTTTGGTGGGTCATTAGGTATTATCATGTAAATATAGGCTAACTAATAGTGTAAACACATAAGCTTGAATTAATGCTACTGCAAATTCTAAGATTGTTAATAAAATTAGAATAATAAATGAGAATGTTGCTGCAGTTGGGCTAATAGAAATAAGTGTTAGTGTGGCACTACCAATTAGATGAATAAGTAGATGACCTGCTGTAATATTAGCTGTTAATCGTACTGCTAATGCTATAGGTTGAATAAATAGACTAATTGTTTCAATTAACACTAGTATGGGAATGAGAGCTAAAGGGGTTCCTTGTGGAAGAAAGTGTGCTAATGAAGCTTTGGTTTTGAAGCGGAATCCCATAATTACTGTACCTGCTCATAAGGGAATAGCTATTCCTAGATTTATTGATAGTTGTGTTGTAGGGGTGAAAGAGTGAGGAAATAATCCTAGAAGATTTGTTGAGCCAATAAATATAATTAAAGATATAAGTAGTAGGGTTCATGTTTGGCCTTTTTGATTATGAATTGATATTATTTGTTTTGATGTAATTTTAACAATTCATTGTTGAATAGTGATAATGCGATTATTAATTAGACGTGAAGGGGAAGGAAATAGAATAGAAGGGAATATGATAATAATAATGAATACAGGCAATCCTATAAATATTGGAATTATAAAAGAGGTAAATAGATTTTCGTTCATTTTGTTTCTCAAGAATTTTTATGTGTAGTTAAGTTAATGAGTTTAATTTCTGGTGATGAAATATAATTATAGGTGCTAAATTTTAGTTGAAATAGGATAAAAAGTGTTATAATTATTACAATGATTGTTGAAAATCATGTTGATGTGTCTAGTTGTGGCATGTTCATTAAGGAGAGATTAGATACTCTCGATTATTAACTTAAAAGGTTAATGCTGTTCTAGCTTCTTAATGATATTAAATTATTGAGTAAGTTCATTTTTCGAAAACTTCGAAAGGGACAGTTTCTAATACAATAGGTATAAAACTGTGATTAGCACCGCAAATTTCAGAACATTGGCCATAATATAAACCAGGTCGAGTAGCTAGTATTGTTGTTTGATTTAGTCGTCCTGGGATTGCATCTGTTTTTAGTCCTATAGAAGGGACTGCTCATGAGTGTAATACGTCTTCTGAGGAAATTAAAATTCGTACTGTTATTTCTGTTGGTAAGATAACACGATTATCAACTTCTAGTAAACGTAGATGTCCTGGATTTAGATCTGTTGAAGGGATTATATAAGAGTCAAAACATAAGTCTTCATAATCTGAATACTCGTAGCTTCAGTATCATTGATGTCCTATAGTTTTGATTGTTAGGGATGGGTTATTAATTTCATCTATTATATAAAGGATACGTAATGAGGGTAATGCAATTAAAATAAGGATTACAGCAGGTAAGACTGTTCAAATGGTTTCTACTTCTTGGGCATCTATAGTACTTGTATGTGTTAGTTTAGTTGTTAGTATGAGTGAAATAATGTATAATACTAAAGTGCTGATTAGGAATACGATTATTAAAGTGTGGTCATGAAAGTATAAAAGTTCTTCTATAATTGGAGATGTTGCGTCTTGGAGACCTAATTCAAATGGATAAGCCATAGAGATTTAAAGGGAATAAACCTTTAATTTTACTTTGACAAAGTAATGTAATAATTATTTTACTAAAATCTCTTATTAGGAGAAAGACATAAAGGTTATGGAATTGGCTTGAAACCAGTCTTAGGGGGTTCGAATCCTTCCTTTCTTATTTGCGTGCAATATAGGCAGGTTCTTCAAACGTGTGATAAGGTGGAGGACATCCATATAATCATTCAATGTTTGTAGTTGTTAATTCTACTGTTTTTACTTCACGTTTAGAAGCGAAAGCTTCTCATACTATAAATACTAAAATTATAACAGCTGTAAGTGAAATAAAAGATCCTATTGAAGATACAGTATTTCAAGTGGTATATGCATCTGGGTAATCAGAATAGCGTCGTGGTATACCTGCTAATCCTAGAAAATGTTGAGGGAAAAAGGTAATATTAACTCCTATAAATATTACAATAAATTGAATTTTAGCTCATGTTAAATTTAAAGTATAACCTGAAAATAGTGGGAATCAATGAACAAATCCTCCAATAATAGCGAAGACAGCACCTATAGATAATACGTAATGAAAATGAGCAACTACGTAATAAGTATCATGAAGAACAATATCTAGTGATGAGTTAGATAGTACAATTCCGGTTAATCCACCTACTGTAAATAGGAAGATAAAGCCTAAAGCTCATATTAAGGCGGGTGATCAGTTGATTGATCCTCCATGAAGTGTGGCTAGTCAGCTAAATACTTTTACCCCTGTGGGAATAGCAATAATTATTGTTGCTGATGTAAAGTATGCTCGTGTGTCTACGTCTAAACCTACTGTGAATATATGATGCGCTCATACAATAAATCCTAGGAATCCAATTGATATTATAGCTCACACTATTCCTATATAACCAAATGGTTCTTTTTTTCCTGAATAGTATGTTACAATATGGGAGATAATACCAAAGCCTGGTAAAATTAGAATATACACTTCTGGGTGGCCAAAGAATCAGAATAGATGTTGATATAGAATTGGGTCTCCGCCCCCTGCAGGGTCAAAAAAAGTAGTATTTAGATTACGGTCTGTTAATAATATAGTAATGCCAGCAGCAAGAACTGGAAGAGATAATAGTAATAGGACAGCTGTAATTAGAATAGATCATACAAATAATGGTGTTTGATATTGTGTTAATGCTGGGGGTTTTATGTTAATAATTGTTGTAATAAAATTAATAGCGCCGAGGATTGATGATACTCCTGCGAGATGAAGAGAAAAAATGGCTAGGTCAACTGATGCTCCTGCATGCGCTAGATTTCCTGCTAATGGGGGGTAAACTGTTCATCCTGTTCCTGCTCCTGCTTCAACTATGGATGAAGCTAATAGTAATAGGAAAGATGGGGGTAATAGTCAAAAGCTTATATTATTTATTCGTGGGAATGCTATATCAGGGGCTCCAATTATTAAGGGTACTAGTCAATTTCCGAATCCTCCTAATATGATAGGTATAACTATAAAGAAAATTATGATAAAAGCGTGAGCAGTTACTACTACATTGTAGATTTGGTCATCTCCAAGTAGGGCTCCTGGTTGACCAAGTTCAGCTCGAATAAGCAGACTGAGAGACGTTCCTGCCATACCGGCTCAAGCACCAAAAATTATATATAAAGTTCCGATATCTTTATGATTAGTAGAAAATAGTCAACGGTTAATGAACATAGGTAAAATGGCTGAGAATAAGCATTAGACTGTAAATCTAAGCACAGAGGTAATACCCCTCTTTTTACCATAAGGTTCCGAGGTGCGGTAAGCATATTGAATTGCAAATTCAAAGGAGCAGCTTCAATTCTGCCGGGGCCTCTCCCGCCTCTTTTTTTTTTTTTCAGAGGCGGGAGAGGTAGATTGAAGCCAGTTGATTAAGGTGTTTAGCTGTTAACTAATTCATTGAAGGATAAAAGCCTTCCAATCTAGTTAAAGATTTAGTTTAATAAAAATAGTTGTTTTGCATACAGCAGATGTAAGTTTTGTCTTGCAGTCTTTATTAGTTTTTACAGAAGTTAGATAAATTAATCTACTTAGGGCTTTGAAGGCTCTTGGTCTATTTAACCTAAACTTCTAAGTGAAAATAATAAATATGGGTGATAGGGGTAATAATAAGATTGATAAAGTTGATAGAGTAGGGGTTATAATATTTATTTTTGGAGTTTTGTAGTGTCATTTTAGTTTTGATGAAGATGTTGATGGAAATAATGTTATTGATGATGAGTAGATTAGTCGGGTGTAAAAAAGTAGGTTGATTAAGGTTAGTATAGCTATAAATGTTGGTAAGATAATGTTGTTATTTTTTGTTATTTCTTGAATAATTAATCATTTAGGGATAAATCCTGTAAGTGGTGGTAAGCCTCCAAGGGATAATAAAATTAGTGATATTATAATTGTAAATGTAGTATTAATATTTCATAGTTGTGATAGTATAGATGTTGTAGTAATATTGTAACTATTAAGATATATAAATATAGTTAATGTGATAATAATATATACTGTTAGGTTTAAAATTATTAATGTTGGATTATAAGTTAGCACTGCTATTATTCAACCTATATTTGAGATTGATGAGTATGCTATAATTTTTCGTAGTTGTAGTTGATTAAGGCCTCCTCATCCTCCAATTAAAATTGATATAATAGCTGATGTTATAATGAGTTCATAGTTAATAGATGGAAGAATTTGGTATATAATTGATAGTGGTGCTAGTTTTTGTCATGTTAATAAGATTATTCCTGTTGACAGTGAAACCCCTTGTGTAACTTCTGGTATTCAAAAGTGAAAAGGGGCTATACCTAGTTTTATTAATATTGCTATAGTTAAAAGGAGGGAAGAAGTGGGATTAAGTTTTATTAGCATGTTTCATTGACTATATAATATAAAGTTTAGGATAACTGCGAATATAAAGATTATTGAGGCTGAGGCTTGTGTAATGAAATATTTTGTTGCAGCTTCTGTTGATCGTGGTGTTTTATTTACTAGTATTAAAGGGATTATAGCTATTAAGTTTATTTCGAAACCAATTCATGTTACTAATCAGTGAGAGCTAATGAATACGATTATAGAGCCTATAAAAATTATGAAATATGCTATGGTTAAAATAACTGGATTTATTAGTATGGGAAGGGTTTATAACCAACATTTTCGGGGTATGGGCCCGATAGCTTTATTTAGCTGACCTTACTTTAGAATATGGTGTAATTGGTAGCACGGAGAGTTTTGAGTTCTCAAGTTTAGGTTCAAATCCTTAAATTCTAGAAATAAGAGGGTGTATCCTCTATGATTTACTCTATCAAAGTAACTCTTTTGTCAGACATATTTCTAGGTTATGGGTGGGATGTTAGAGAATGTGTAAGATATGGAGATATATAACATACATATAGCTAGGGTAAGTGGTAGGAAATTTTTTCATAACAGGTGTATTAGTTGATCATACCGGAATCGTGGGTAAGAGGCTCGAATTCATAAAAATAGTATGGTTAGAATAATAATTTTTGGGATGAGATTGGTAGTGAATAAATATGGTTTGTCAGGGTAGTATGTTGGACTAAAAAATAGAAGTGTTGTTAGTGTGTTTATTAGGATGATGTTTGCATATTCTGCTAGGAAAAATAAGGCGAAAGGTCCAGCAGCATATTCTACATTGAATCCAGATACTAGTTCTGATTCACCTTCTGTTAAGTCAAAAGGTGCTCGGTTGGTTTCTGCTAGGGTAGAAATATATCATATTATGGCTATTGGTCATGATGGGAAGATTAATCATATAGATTCTTGAGTGATAATAAGTGATAATAAACTAAATGAGCCTGAGAATAGTAGAATTGTTAATAGGATAATTGCCAATGTCACTTCATAAGAAATAGTTTGTGCTACTGCTCGAAGGGCTCCAATTAATGCGTATTTTGAATTTGAAGCTCATCCTGATCATAAGATTGAATAAACTGATAGGCTTGATATTGCTAATAAAAATAATAACCCTAAGTTTAGATTTAATAATGATTGTGGTATTGGTATGGGAATTCATATTGATAAGGCTAAGGTTAGAGCTAGGATAGGTGCTATAATAAATAAAGTATTAGAAGATGTTAATGGTTTAAGTGGTTCTTTAGTGAATAATTTTACTGCATCAGCGATGGGTTGAAGTAATCCATACGGGCCCACAATGTTAGGCCCTTTACGTAATTGTATGTAACCTAATACTTTTCGTTCAACTAGAGTTAGGAAAGCTACAGCTAATAGGATAGGGGCAATTAAGCAGATAATGTTAATAAAAAACATTTTGTTAGAGAGAGGAGTTGAACCTCTGATTATAAAGTTTTAAGTCTTACGCAATTACCGGGCTCTGCCACACTAACAAATAACCCCTTATCTAGGGTTTAGTTTAACTATTAGATTAAGAGTATATCATCATTTTAAGTTAAGGCGCTTATGTAAAGTAGGCCTCATTTCTCTGGTCCTTTCGTACTAAGAGGAATAGTTTAATAGATAGAAACCGACCTGGATTACTCCGGTCTGAACTCAGATCACGTAGGACTTTAATCGTTGAACAAACGAACCTTTGATAGCTGTTGCACCATCGGGATGTCCTGATCCAACATCGAGGTCGTAAACCCTACCTTCGATATGGACTCTCAAGTAGGATTGCGCTGTTATCCCTAGGGTAACTTGTTCCGTTGATCAAATTAATTTGGATCAATTAGATTTAATAAGTTTCGACTAGTAGGTCTTATTCTTAATCTCTCGGAGGATTTTTTATTCTCCGAGGTCACCCCAACCAAAATTCATTACTCATATGTTGTTATTTTATTTCTTTTGATTTATTATATAATAAATATTGAGTAATTAAATTAAAGCTCCATAGGGTCTTCTCGTCTTATTTAATTATCTCCGCCTCTTCACGGAGAGATCAATTTCACTGGCTAGATACAAGAGACAGTTAAACCCTCGTGTGGCCTTTCATACAAGTCCTTAATTAAAGAACAAGTGATTATGCTACCTTTGCACGGTCAGAGTACCGCGGCCGTTTAACTAATGTCACCGGGCAGGCATTGCCTCTAATACTTGTAATGCTAGAGGTGATGTTTTTGGTAAACAGGCGGGGTTTGTTTTTGCCGAGTTCCTTTTGCTTCTTTTTGCCTTTCCTTTATGCACTCCTGTGTTGGGTTAACAGTATAATTAATAAAATATTAATTTTTTGGTTGTATTTATATTATTGTTAACTATCAGTGAGTTATTCGGTCTGATATAAACTTGTGCAAAGGAGAAATATTTCTTGTTACTTATATAAGCATTATTTCTTCTAATAGTATAGATTAACTCAGTTTTTGAATTAGGAAATGCATAAATAATGTTGTAATTAGTAATAAGATTTTGTTGAGCTTTAACGCTTTCTTAATTGATGGCTGCTTTTAGGCCCACTATGGAATATTTTTATTTATTCTCTAATTAAGGTTGTATCCTTGTTCTAAAGAGCTGTACCTCTTTAGAATAGCTTTTAAATTTACATTTTAATTTTATATTTATAGGTAAATTTAAAGTTGAACTTAAATTCTTTTCTGAGTAACCAGCTATCATCAAGCTCGTTTGGCTTTTCACCTCTACTTATTGATCTTCTCACTATTTTGCTACATAGATGAGTTGGCTCTTATAGCTGTCATTAAGTAGCTCGTTTGATTTCGGGATTTTTAACTTAAGTCCTCTGTGCTAAATATTTCTAGCTAATCCATTATGCAAAAGGTACAAGATTTAATCTTTGCTTTTTTATACTTTAAATAGATTCTTTCAATCTTTCCCTTACGGTACTTTCTCTATAGCGCCATTTTATATTTTCTATCTCCTATACTCATGAATTATAAATGTTTTAGTTTATAAAGGTTTTTATAGTTTGATTAAATAATTATTGGGCTAGTATTAGTTCAAAGTGGTCATATGTAGATGAAATCTTCTGGGTGTAGGCCAGATGCTTTTTTTAAGCTACACTTTGAGTCATCCAAGTACACTTTCCAGTATACTTACCTTGTTACGACTTATCTCCTCTAGTACTTTTTTAGTAATTTTACATATTTTAACTTATTAGTATTTGAGGAGGGTGACGGGCGGTGTGTACGTGCTTCATGGCCGTTTTCAGTTAAGCTTTCTAATCTTAGCTTACTACTAAATCCTCCTTTGGTTTCTAGTTTCATAGAAACTTTCGTTATACTTTATAATAAAGAATGTAGCCCATTGCTTCCCAACTCATAGGTTACACCTTGACCTAACGTTTTTATGGATAAAATGATTGTGCTTACTTTTATTCCTTAATCAGGGTTTGCTGAAGATGGCGGTATATAGACTGGATTAGCAAGAGTTGGTTAGGTGTATCGTGGTTTATCGATTATAGAACAGGCTCCTCTAGGGGGGTATGAAGCACCGCCAAGTCCTTTGAGTTTTAAGCTGTGGCTCGTAGTTCTCTGGTGAATAGCCTTATTTATGACTACTAGTGTTTACGGCTAGACATAATGGGGTATCTAATCCCAGTTTGGATTCTAGCTATCGTGTAAGCAGGGTAATTGAAGACACTTTCGTTGTTAAGTTTTTGTAAATTTAGGAGTTTATACACTTTAAATTTATCTTATCTTCATTATTTATTAGTTTTTTCTTTTACACTCTTTATACCGTTAAGTCTATTAGCTCGGGTTAATCGTATGACCGCGGTGGCTGGCACGAAATTTACCAACCCTAGAACAATATAACTAAGTCAAACTTTCGTTCATTGCTTAAAGTTTATCACTGCTGTAACCCGTGGGGGCGTGGTTTATCTAGGTGTTTTTAGCTACTTAGTAGTGTGCTTTATACCCGCTCCTCAACTCTTATTGTATTTAAGGGTTTAAGGGCATTCTCACTGGTATGCTGATACTGGCATGTGTAAATTTATTGTTAGCTAATAGAAAGGCCGGGACCAGACCTTTTATGTGTTTGTTTATGGGGTTAGAAACCCATCTAAGCATTTTCAGTGCTTTGCTTTAGTAATTTAAGCTACATTAAC